AATAAAGTAAGCTAATTTATAAGCTATTGGGTTCATACCCCAAATATGATTAATTATTAATCCTTTATTAATTTTTTTTAAAAAAATAATAATTTGGGTTATTATTATAACTATTCTTATTTCCTTTTCATCTAATTCTTGGTTTATTTTTTGATTAATAATAGAAATTAATATAATATCTTTCATTCCAATTTTAAATAATTTTAAAATTAAAAATTATAATGCAATAATTACATATTTTATCGTACAGTCTTTTTCATCCTCACTATTTTTTATTTCAGCTTTTCAATATAGATTATTCAATTTAAATTTTTTTTTCAATTTAGTTAATATTTCTATTTTGATTAAAATAGGAGTAATTCCATTTCATTTCTGAATAGTTATATTAAGAGAATCTTTAACTTTTTTTTCATTATTTATTTTACTAACCATTCAAAAAATCATACCATTATTAATTATTGAAAAATTTATTAATAATTCATTGACAATTGTATTTGTATTATCTTCTTTAATAGCCTCAGTTTTAGCTATAAAATACAAAATAATAAAAAAAATCTTAATTTTTTCATCAATTTCTCATCAAGGTTGAATTTTATGCTTAATTTCTAAAAAAATTAACTTTTGAATTTCTTATTTAATTTTATATTCAATTATTATTTTTAATATTATTAGTATTTGTAATAACAATAATTTTAATAATATTTCTGATTTTATTAAAAAAAAAATAAAAAATGAAAATAAAACAAGATTAATTATATCAATAATGTCTTTGGCTGGAATGCCCCCTTTCCTTGGTTTTTTCATAAAAATTGTGGCGTTATTTTTTTTAATGAAAATAAATATAATTATAATTTTTTTATTAATTATATCTTCATTAATTAACTTATTCTTTTATATACGATCCATAACTCCCTCATTTTTTATCAATTTAAAATTTTTTTCATGAAATAACTTAATAATAAAAAAAAATTTATTATTTAAAATAAATTTAATTTTATTAATTATTTTAATTAATATTTTCATTTAATTAAAGATTTTAAGTTAATTAAACTAGTTACCTTCAAAGTAAAAAATATTTTTAATAAATCTTAGTAAAAGAAATATTTTCATAAATAAATTTACAATTTATCGCCTAAATTCAGCCATTTTACCGCGATGAATATACTCTACTAATCACAAAGACATTGGGACAATATATTTAATTTTTGGCGCTTGATCAGGAATATTAGGATTAAGAATAAGAATACTTATTCGAATAGAATTAGGACAACCCGGAACTTTAATTGGAAATGATCAAATTTATAATGTAATCGTAACTGCTCATGCATTTATTATAATTTTCTTTATAGTAATACCTATTATAATCGGTGGATTTGGAAATTGATTAGTTCCTATCATAATCGGGGCGCCTGATATAGCATTTCCTCGAATAAATAACATAAGATTTTGACTTCTTCCTCCCTCGCTATTTTTATTAATCAATTCTTCCCTAGTAGAATCAGGAGCTGGGACAGGATGAACAGTTTACCCCCCATTATCCTCAAATCTCTCTCATTATGGCCCCTCAGTAGATCTAGCAATTTTTTCTTTACACCTTGCTGGAGCATCATCAATTTTAGGGGCAATTAATTTCATTACAACTATTGTAAATATACGTTCTATTGGAATAACTATAGAGCGTATACCTTTATTTGTTTGATCAGTCTTAATTACAGCTATTTTATTATTATTATCATTACCTGTTTTAGCTGGTGCCATTACAATATTATTAACTGATCGAAATTTTAATACTTCATTTTTCGACCCATCAGGGGGTGGGGATCCAATTTTATATCAACATTTATTTTGATTTTTTGGCCATCCTGAAGTTTACATTCTAATTCTTCCTGGATTTGGTATAATTTCTCAAATTATTTGTTATAATACAGGGAAAAAAGAACCATTCGGAAATTTAGGAATAATTTATGCTATAGCAGCAATTGGATTACTAGGTTTTATTGTATGGGCACATCATATATTTACTGTAGGAATAGATGTTGACACTCGAGCATACTTTACATCTGCTACAATAATTATTGCTGTTCCTACAGGAATTAAAATTTTTAGATGATTAGCCACTCTTCATGGCTCAAAAATTAAATTTAATACTTCAGTGTTATGAGCATTAGGATTTCTTTTTTTATTTACAGTGGGAGGATTAACAGGAATTATATTAGCAAATTCTTCAATTGATATTGTATTACACGACACATACTATGTAGTAGCACATTTTCATTATGTTTTATCAATAGGGGCAGTTTTTGCTATTATAGGGGCTATTGTTCATTGATTTCCTATATTTTTTGGAATAAATCTCAACTCAAGATTAACAAAAATTCAATTTATTATTACTTTCATTGGAGTTAACTTAACATTCTTCCCTCAACATTTCCTAGGACTTGCTGGTATACCACGGCGATATTCTGATTATCCTGACTTTTTCTCAAAATGAAATTTTATTTCCTCTTTAGGTTCGATAATCTCACTAATTGGAGTAATTATACTAATCATTATTCTATGAATTAGAGTAATTGAAAAAAAAATAATTAATTTTTCTTCTTCAACTAATTCTTCTATTGAATGAATACTAAATTTTCCTCCTTCAGAGCATTCTTTTAATCAAAATAATATTATTTTAAAGTAAACAAATGATAACTTGATCACAAATAGCATTTTCAGATATAAACTCACCTATTATAGAACAAATAGTATTTTTTCATGATCATTCAATAATAATTATTCTAATAATTACAATTCTTACAATCTATATAATTATTAATATTATAATAAACAATTACTTAAGACGTTCACTTATAGAGGGTCAAGAAATTGAAATTATTTGAACAATTATCCCAGCCATTACTTTAATTTTTATTGCTATTCCTTCTCTTCATCTCTTATATTTAACAGATGAAACATTCAATTCACAAATTTCCATTAAAATCCTTGGACATCAATGATACTGATCATACGAATATTCAGATTTTAATAAAGAATTTGATTCATTTATAATCCCAGAAGCAGAAATATCTAAAAATTCATTTCGCCTATTAGATACAGACAATAATTTAGTCATTCCAATTAATACTAACATTAAATATCTAATTTCATCTATAGATGTAATTCACTCATGAACAATCCCATCTTTAGGAATTAAAATAGATGCGGTCCCAGGACGTCTTAATCAATCTTTTTCAGTTTCAAGACGTCCTGGTCTTTTCTATGGACAATGCTCTGAAATTTGTGGTGCTAATCACAGATTTATACCAATTTCACTTGAAATTACTTCAATAAATAATTTTATTAATTTCATTAATTCATCATTGAATGGCTGATAAAAGTGATGGTCTCTTAAACCAATTCATAGTCAATTTTGACTTTCAATGAAAAAACTAGTTAATTTCATAACAAAAGAATGTCATTCTTTAATTACTTAAATAAAAAGTGTTTTTTAATTCCTCAAATTTTTCCTATAAATTGAATTATTCTAACAGCAATCATTTTAGCAATATTATCTTTTTCCACAATTAATTTTTACTTTTTTCATATAAAAGAAAAAAAAAGACAAATAATAATAATAAAAAAAACACAAAAATTTATTTTTAAATTCTAATGATACATAACCTATTTTCAATTTTCGACCCTTCGACTTCATCAAATTTCAACCTAAATTGAATAAGATTATTAATTTGATTATTAATTATCCCTCATATTTTTTGAGCTTCTTCCTCTTTATTTCTAATTTCTTGAAAAATTCTGTTAAAAAAATTTTTTCAAGAAATTAGAAATAATATAAAGACTTCTAAGTTAAAAAATTGTATTATTATTACAGCTATTTTTATTTTTATTCTTATAAGAAATACTATAGGTCTACTTCCGTATACATTTACATCTTCTAGACATTTAGTTTTTACAATATTTTTTGCATTTCCATTTTGAGTTAGATTCATACTATTTTCGCTTATTAACAAATTTAATATAGTAATATCTCATTTAGTCCCTATAGGTTCTCCAATAATGCTTAGTTTTTTTATAGTTATTATTGAAACAGTAAGAAATTTCATTCGACCCATTACTTTATCCGTGCGATTAACTGCTAATATAATTAGAGGCCATTTGTTAATTCATTTACTTTCTTCAATTTCAATATTTGGGAATACATTTTTTGTAATAAGAATTCCATTAATAATAACTTTATTAATTTTAGAGACAGCTGTTGCTTTTATTCAAGGTTTTGTATTTGTAATTCTTATCAGACTTTACATTAATGAAAGATAAATCAAACATATGATATTTCACCCGTTTCATTTAGTAGAAAAAAGACCCTGACCTATTACAAGATCAATCTCTGCTCTTTCTTTAACACTTGGCTTTGTAAGCTATTTTCAAAACCTTAATAATTATTTACTAATTTTAGCAATTTTAATAATTACCATTTCGTCATACCAATGATGACGAGATGTATCCCGAGAGGGATCATTCCAAGGTTACCACACATTTTGAGTTTTAAATGGTTTAAAAATAGGAATAATTTTATTTATTTTATCTGAGGTTTTCTTTTTCTTATCATTTTTCTGAGCTTTCTTTCACAGAAGACTTTCACCTAATATCGAAATTGGAAGACAATGACCCCCTAAGGGGATTTATCCTTTTAACCCATTTGAAGTCCCTTTATTAAATTCAACAATTTTAATTTCTTCGGGTATTACAGTTACATGAAGACATCATTCAATTATAAATCAAAATTACATTTCAGCATTAAATTCTTTATTAATTACAATTTTATTAGGTGCTGCATTCACAATATTTCAAGGATTTGAATATTTTCAAGCTCAATTTAGAATTTCTGATGGAATTTTTGGTTCAACCTTTTTTATAACTACAGGATTTCATGGTCTTCATGTATTAATTGGATCTATTTTTTTATTAGTCTCATATTTTCGAATTAAAAATCAATTAATTTCTTCAAATCATTTTTTTGGATTCGAAGCTTCAGCTTGATATTGACATTTTGTTGATGTAGTATGATTATTTCTTTTTACATTTATATATTGATGAATTTATTAATTTAATTAGTATAAAAAGTACACTTAATTTCCAATTAAGTAGTTTCAATGAAATTAAATAATTTTTTATGTTATTCCAACAATTTTTGTTGTTATTATCTTATTAAGATTTTTATTTTTTTCTTTGGGCTTTCAAGGGAAAAAAGCCAAAGAAAAAAATTCCCCTTTTGAATGTGGATTTGACCCATTTTCTTTATCTCGGGTTCCTTTTTCATTAAAATTTTTTTTTATTGGTATTGTTTTTTTAATTTTTGATGTAGAAATTGTGGTTATTATCCCATTTCCATTAATTATAACAATAAAGAGATTAGGTTTTATATTTTCGTTTATTATAATTAATATTTTAATTTTATTAGGTCTTTTATATGAATTTAAGTATAGGATACTTGATTGGTTAAAATAATATAAGAAAAGTATTTAAATTTATAAAATCTAATTTGCATTTAGAAATTGGTTTCCCCCTTTTCCGTTAAAATAAAGCGATTTAATTGCATTCAGTTTCGACCTGAATTTAGAGTTTCTCTATTTTTTAATAGAAGCCAAAAAGAGGCGTTTCACTGTTAATGAATTAATTGATTTTCCTATTAAAGATTAATTATTTAGGCTTCTAACCTAAAATTAATGAATTTTCATTTAATCTTTAAGTTTAAATAGTGTAATTCAACACTTAACTTTTTCATTGTTATAATCCGCCTTCGGTTTAAATTTTATAATTACAAAAATTGATGCAAATAAAATTGTTTAAGGTTAAAAACCCAAAGTAAAATAAAAAAATAAAAATAATTCTTTGCGGAAGAATTATCTTTCATGCTATTATTATTAGTTGATCATAACGTATACGAACATATGTACCTCGAATTATAATAATAATTGTTATGATAACCAATAGGGAAACTTCTCCGAGTGACTTAAAACCTAGAAATAGATAATTAGTTAAATAACTAATGATTATAATATTTCCATATTCTGATATGAAAATAATTGCAAATAATCATGAACCATATTCAATATTAAACCCTGATACTAATTCTGATTCTCCCTCTGCTAAATCAAATGGAACTCGGTTTAATTCTGCTAGAACTGAAATTATTCAAATAATAAAAATGGGTAAATTTCTTAAAATTAAAGGAAACATTTCTTGAAACTTTAGAAAAATTGATAAATTAAAGCTTTGGGGAATAATTGCTAAAGAAATTAAAATTAATGCTATTCTAACTTCATAGGAAATTACTTGAGCAAATCCTCGGTAGGATCCGATTAATGAGTATTTAGAATTAGATGCTCACCCTCTGAATAAAATTGAGTATCTTCTTAACCTTGAAATGCAAAGAAAAAAAATAATTCCTATATTTATATTACTTGCATTATTAGAGAAACAAAAAATTATTCATAACATTATTATTATTATAATTATAATAATGGGAGAAATAAATTGAATAATTTTGTTTATATAAAATATTTTATTTATTTCTTTAGAAAAAAGTTTTAATGCATCTCTAAAAGGCTGAAATAACCCTATGAATCCATTTTTATTTGGCCCTTTTCGAATATGACAATAACCTAAAAATTTTCGTTCTATTAATGTGAAAAAAGCAATTCTTATTAAAACTATAAGAATTAAAATGAAAAAATAAATTAATCTTAAGATTATTAAAGGAAATTTTCATAAAGGAAGCTTAAATTCCTCGCATCAAGGTCTGCCACTTTAATAATTACAAAAATTGATGCAAATAAAATTGTTTATCCTAATAATTAGAATTCAAAATTCCTTTCGTACTAATTGAAAATTCATTATTATTAAGATAGAATCCAACCTGATTCTCATCGGTCTAAACTCAGATCATGTAGGAATTTAAAAGTTGAACAAACTTCTTTTTTTAATATCTGCATTAAAAAAGTATCCTAATCCAACATCGAGGTCGCAAACTTTTTTGTCAATATGGTCTATCAAAAAATATAACGCTGTTATCCCTAGAGTATTTTTTCATTTAATCATTAGTAATGGATCATTTTATTTATGAAAAGTTTTTTATATTTTCTTGCCGCCCCAGCTAAAACTTACTATTAGTTTTAATACAAATAATAAATTTGATAAATTCGTAGGGTCTTCTTGTCCTTAATTTTTATAATTGTTTCCGCACAAATTAAAAAAACTTTAATTAATAGTTTAAATAAAGTTTTTCCCTGAAATTCCATTCTCTTAGCATTCAATTAAAATCTTATTTCAATACCTTTGTATAGTCAAAATACTACAGCAATTTAAATATTCATTGAGCAGGATTTACATTTATTTATTTTCTAAATGCGTTGTTTTTATTAAACAGTCAGAGAAATTTTTGCCTAATTCATATAAACTATATAAAATTTTTTTTAATTTTCTTAATAAATTTAAGTTTATTTTAGTTATTTTACTAATATTTTCATTTTTACTTAAATTTTAAATTTAATTTAATAAGTAACAAATGTCATTTAACTTTAAATTAAAATAAATTATTTATAAAAATAAAAGGGAAAATTTTATTCCTTTATTTAAGTTTTAAAAAATTTTTAGGCTGATTAATTTTAGTTTATCCCAAAATTACTTCTCTGTAAAATTTTAAATTAAGTTTTAATTATAGAGAAACATATAGTTATTTTATGTAACTAGATATCACAATTTTTGAATAGAATTTCACCTCTAAAATTTAATTAAATTTAATATTGAAACATTAAATTAATTTAAATTTTAGCTCAAAATGTTTCGAGAAAAATAAAATTTTATTTTATTTTGAAAACCCCTAATGCAAAAGGTACATTAAACTTTCTTTTTAATTATTTAAAAATAATCCTTTTCAGTAAGCTAATTAATAAATTATTTATATTTAAATTTATTGTATTTAACTTTAGTTAATCTTTATCTATTAATAAAAAAATGGTAGTTTATACAAATTTTCATTGTAAGTGAAACATCTAATGATTTCATTTTTAAAACACTTTCCAGTATTTTAACTTTGTTACGACTTATCTTAAAAAAGAGTGACGGGCGATATGTACATATTTTAGAGCTTAATTCAAATTAACATTCTATTTTAATTTTACTTTCAAATCCTAATATTTATTTAATTTTATTTCCCTTAAAAGTAATGTAATTCACTTCATTCTTAAATTTTTACTGCACCTTGACTTAATTTTAATTAATTATAAAATTTTAAATATTAACAATTAGAGTTAATAATTGTTTTAATAGTGGTATACAAGTTGATTTGACAAATTTAAGTGAGATTTTGGTGTTTTATCCATTAAAGAGCAAATTCCTCTGAAAAGCTTAAAATACCGCCATAACTTTTTGCTTTCATAATCTTTATATACTAACAATATTCAGCTCTTAAATAATAGGGTATCTAATCCTAGTTTATTATAAGAATTATAATTTTATCTTAAATAATTTTAAAAATAAATTTCACCTTAATTTTTAACAAAAATTTTATTTTTCTTTTAAATTTTATTAAAAGAAGAATTATTCTATTTGTTTAACCGCTGCTGCTGGCACAAATTTAGCTAGATTACTTTTCTAATTCTTAATAATTTTTTATTATTAAATAAAATAAATTTTCTACAAAAGATTTTATAAAAATTGTATAAAAAAACTAGAAGTTTTTTCTTTTAAACCAAATCAAATTGAATTTTATAAAAAATCTATAATAACAATTGCCGCAATTTCAAATTTTTTCAAAACTCGTGTCTATCGGTTATCTCGATATATAAAAGGAAACGTATGCTAGACTTTAATGGGCAAATCTCCCATATTCTGAAAATAGGACCTATAATTTGAGCAAGATGTGAACATCTTTTTTTTTTCTCCGAATTTATTAGTTAGTAGATGTGTACATGACTTAGTATGACCCTTTGTTACTCTCCTATGGGTCAATAAATGAGACAGCCGGTCGTCGACCCTTATTCTAAATAGATGTAATTATATTCCGGCACAGTAAAATGCCTGAATAAAGGGTTATCTTGATAGGATAAATAATGTATTTTCTACTTTTACTAATAAATAAGAAATTAACTTTAATAAAATTAATTATTTTCTAAAAATTCAAAATTTTTTGTGATAACACCCAAAGTTATTTGCATCAATTTTTGTAATTAAATTGTTTTTAACTTATATCTTTACATTTTCAGTGTAATGTTTTAATTAAACTATAAAAACAAGAAAATATAATAATTATTAAAATAATTAAACCAAATGCAGCTGAAAAAATATTTATATCAATTAGAAAGTTAAATTTATAATTAGATTCAATTCTTTTTTTAATTCCTAGAGGCCCAAATATTTCTATTCATGTTCAGTCGTTTACTCTTGTTTTTAAAAAATATTTATTGTTAATTAATAAAATAAATCTAGTTAACTCAGATATAAATCATATTATTATAAAGAAATGTAATTGCAGTTTAGGTATAAATATATTTAATTTTTTGAAAATTGAAAATAGAATAACACAAAATGGAATTAATAATAATATTATTAATTTTTGATTAAAGGATAAGAATACTGTTCTGTAGTTAGAAATTATTAACCATCTTATTAAATTTCCTGTCATCAATAAAAAAAATGTTAAAATAAGAATTGGATATTTTATATAAATATCTAATTTATTTATTAGAAAATTATTGGTAAATGTTCCTTTTAATATAATTATGAAAAGCAATCGAAAATTGTAAAGGAAAGTAAAAATAATCCCAAGAAAAAAGAGAATTGTCTCAGTAAGATTATAATTTTTTACAAAAAAAAACTCTATAATTACATCCTTAGAATAAAATCCCCCGATAAAAGGAAACCCTATAAGAGAAAATATTCCAATTATTATACATCTCGAAATTACAGGTCTAAACTTAAAGAAATTTGATAGAAATCGGATATCTTGATTTCCTATTAAATTATGAATGACAAATCCAGCACATAAAAATAATATTGATTTAAAAATTGCATGAATAATTAAATGAAAAAAAGCTAAATCTGTTAACTTCATTGATAAAATTAATATTATAATAGACAATTGACTTAAGGTAGAAAAAGCAATAATTTTTTTTAAATCATTTTCAAAAAAAGCATTAATCCCTGCTATTAGTATTGTTAATAGAGAAATTTTTAATAAAAACTTACTAAAAATTTCATTTTTAAATAAAAAATCAAACCGAATTAATAAGTAAACTCCAGCAGTTACCAAGGTTGAAGAATGAACTAAAGCTGAGACTGGAGTAGGGGCTGCTATGGCAGCAGGTAATCAAGCTGAAAATGGAATTTGTGCACTTTTAGTTAGACCAGCAATAATTACTAAAAACCCTCAAACTAATTCTAGATTTTTAAAAGAGGTTAACTCAAAAGAATTAAAATTAATTGCAAAAATAATTATTATAATAATTATTACATCTCCGATTCGATTTCTAATAATTGTTATTATTCCAGAATTATACGAATTAACTCTTTGGTAGTAAATGACTAAACAATATGAAACTAAGCCTAGCCCATCTCACCCTAAAATTAATATAAATGCATTAGGCATAAGAATTAATAATAACATTGATAAAATAAATAATAAAACTATTCAACAAAAGGGCTTCTTATTCTTATCTGTTGACATATACCTATGTCTATATCATAAGACTATTCTAGAAATTATTAAAACAGCAAAGGAAAATAGACATCTTATTCAGTCTAGAATAATATAAAATTTATATTCAAAACTTAGAAGTGTTACTAAATTATACTCAATAATTATAAAATAATTATAGAAAAAAGCAAAGAAAAAAAAAAATAGAAATATAAATCTAAAAAAAAATAACATTATTGTTCATTTAATAAAAATTGTTTAATGAGAATTCATCTATAAATCCACAATTTATAATTTTAATTAAACTAATTAAACTTTTATAATCATTTTATAAAAAAGTTAATTTTTAAGAATCATATAACCATAGGGAAAAAATGTAGTAATAGCAAATAATATTCTCGAACTGAAATTGATTTATTTCTAAAAATAATTCAATTCTTTCCATGATTAATGTATCTATATATATATATAGAATAACAAGCTCTTAAAAAAATTATTATTATCAAAGGAAAAGATATTACTATTCTAAATTTAATTAATCTTAATCCAAGAAATAATTCTCCAAATAAATTTATTGTTATAGGGGCAGATATATTAATAATTCTAAATAAAAATCATCATAAAGTTAAATTTGGAAAAATTAATATTATTCCTTTAATTATAAAAATATTTCGCGTATGAAAACGTTCATAAATTATATTTCTTAAACAAAATAAACCCGACCTACAGAGCCCATGCCCAATTATTATTATTAATATTCCATAAGATCCATGGGTAAAAAATGTCAAACATCCAGCTAAAGCGATTCCTATGTGAGAAACGGAAGAGTAGGCAATTAATGATTTTACATCAATTTGAAATAAGCAAAAAATTCTAATTATTACCCCCCCTCATATAGAAATAATAATTAAAATTAATGAATAATTAAGTAAATCAAGGAAAAAAAATCTTTTAAAACGATATAGACCATAAAACCCTAATTTAAGTAAAACCCCGGCTAAAATTATAGACCCTGCAATAGGGGCTTCAACATGTGCTTTCGGTAATCATAAATGTAATATAAATATTGGAATTTTAACTAAAAAACCTAAAATTATTAAAAAAAATACTAAACCTATTTGATTTAATATTCATTCTCTAAAAATAATTCTTAATGAAATACTATTCATCAGTATTAATACTAATAATGGCAAAGAACCAAAAACTGTATAAATTAATATATAAAACCCTGCTTGAATTCGCTCAGGTTGAGAACCTCAACCTGTAATTATTAACACAATAGGAAATAAAACTGCCTCGAAAAATAAATAAAATATTAATAAATTTTCGGAGCAAAAACAAATGAATAATAAATTTATTATAATTAAAATATAAAAATTAAATAAATTATTTTTAAAAACATTGTTTATTTGACTCGCTAAAATTATTAAAAAAGAAATTCATACAGTTAAATTAATTATTCTTAAGCTTATTAAATCAGAATAAAAAAAATTTCTGATAATTTCGCCGTTGTTTAATAAGCCTTTATTTAGCAAAAAAATTATTAATAATATTAAGTAAATTATAATTTGGTATGGTATCATAAGAAAATAAATACATATAATTAAAATAAATATTATTAATATAGTTAACATTTAATTAAACTTATTGTTTTTATTATTTCATTACCATAAAAAAAACTTATTATTACTAATAAACTTAGGCCTAATCCTGCTTCACATACAATTCTAATTAGAAAGGTAAAAATTCCTAGAATATTAAATATACAAAAGTAAATACAAAGCATTAACAATAAATTTATATAAATAAATTCAATTCTTATTAAAATTATTATTAAATAATAACGATTAATAAATAAAACAAATACGCCAATTAAATATAGTATAATAATTAAAGATGTCATTAGTTAGTTGAAATAATTTAATTAAAATGTTGATTTTGTAAATCAAATTTGACTTAGTCTTTCAATTTCAGAAAAGAAAATTATCCCTACAAATCTCCAAAATTTGCATACTTAAACTATATTATTTTCTGAAATTAAATTCCTTATTTTATCTTCAATTATTTGTGTTAGATCTTTTCACCCTATCTTAATATTAACATCTCTTATTTTATTAACACTATTTTTATCCTTAGCTTTTTATTTTATTTATCAATTTTCAATTGTATCATTAATAATAGTATTAATTATTTTGGGTGGAATATTAATTATTTTTATATATATAATTAGGTTATGTCCTAATAAAAAAATAAATTTTAGGAAAAAATTAAGAATTATTTTTACTTGTATGTTAATTATAATACCTCTTGAAATATTTATAGTAAAATTTGAATTACCTCATATTAATAAAATTTATCAAATAAATTTTATTAATATAATTATTATAATAATAATTTTTCTTATTATAATACTAATAATTATTTCGAAGAACTTGAGTTGAATTAATGCACCTATTAAAAAATTTGTTTAAACATATGTTAAAATTAATTAACCCTCTAATTAATCTTCCAACACCTTCAAATATTTCATATATATGAAATTTCGGGTCTCTCTTAGGTCTTTGTTTATTTACACAAATTGTAAGAGGATTATTTTTAGCAATAAATTTTTCAAGAGACATTTCAACTGCATTTTCAATAATTTCACATATTCAACGAGATGTTAATAACGGATGACTTATCCGATCGATCCATGCTAATGGAGCATCAATTTTCTTTATTTTTATGTATATTCATGTAGCACGAGGAATTTATTACTCTTCATTTTTTTTTAAAAACGTATGAATATCTGGAATTATAATTATATTTGTATTAATAGCAACAGCATTTTTAGGTTATATTTTACCTTGAGGTCAAATATCATTTTGAGGAGCTACTGTAATTACAAATCTTATTTCAGCAATTCCTTATATTGGAATTTCAATAACGTATTGAATTTGAGGGGGATTTTCAGTTGATAATAATACTTTAATTCGTTTTTTTACTCTTCATTTTCTATTACCCTTTATTTTATTAATATTAGCTATAATTCATATTATACTAATTCATGAAAAAGGTTCAAGAAATCCTTTAGGAATTTCAATAAATATAGATAAAATTCCATTTCATCCATATTTTACTATTAAGGATTTACTAGGGATTATAGTTGTAGCCATAATTTTTTCATATTCAATTATTATTAACCCTTATGGTTTCATAGACGCAGAAAATTTTAACATTGCCAATCCTATAATTACTCCTCCTCATATTCAACCCGAGTGATATTTTCTTTTTGCTTATGCTATTCTTCGTTCAATTCCTAATAAATTAGGAGGTGTAATTGCTTTAGTAATGTCCATTGTAATTATTTTAAGTTTCTCTTTTACAATAAATAATAAAATATCTTCATTTTATTTTAATATTTTATTTAAAATTATATTTTGAATTTTAATTAATTGTTTTATTATACTAACCTATCTTGGGGCTATGCCAATTGAATATCCATTTGAAATCATAAGTAAAATTGTTACAGTTGTTTATTTTATAATATTCATTTTAATCCCATTAATTTAAGGCTTTTTAACTATAGATTAAGTATATATTTTGAAAATATAAAAAAGAAATTTTCTAAAAGTCTAATTTCAACTGAAGTAGTTCATAAGTAAATTCTAAATTTACTGCATTTATCTGCCAAGCTGAATAAAATTATTCATTTCAACAATTGCCGCAATTTCAAATTTTTTCAAAACTCGTGTCTATCGGTTATCTCGATATATAAAAGGAAACGTATGCTAGACTTTAATGGGCAAATCTCCCATATTCTGAAAATAGGACCTATAATTTGAGCAAGATGTGAACATCTTTTTTTTTTCTCCGAATTTATTAGTTAGTAGATGTGTACATGACTTAGTATGACCCTTTGTTACTCTCCTATGGGTCAATAAATGAGACAGCCGGTCGTCGACCCTTATTCTAAATAGATGTAATTATATATTTCATAAAAAATCTTATTAAATTAAACTGCAAATTTAAAATTGATAATTAAAAGTTATCTAAGATTTTAG